GTTTTTGTAGCTTAAAAAATTAAAGTACAGTATTGAAAATACTGAAATGGGCCGACATCGCCCCAAAAACATGAAGGTTTTGGTCCTGGACTTTCCGTTATTTATGACTAAGATTACACATGCAAGTATCCACACTCCAGTGAGTCCGCCCAACCACTATAGGAGCTGGCATCAGGCACAACCCATCTTATCAGCCCATAACGCCAAGATACCCACACCCACACGGGTATACAGCAGTGACCAATATTAGGCCATGAGTTAACGCTCGACCTAGCTATAATCTAAAGAGTCGGCAAACTTCGTGCCAGCCGCCGCGGTTATACGAAGCGACTCCAGATAACGAACAGCGGCAAAAAGCGTGAACATATATTCAACATACTAAGCACAAACTGGAACTAATACGTAAAACTAAAGCCAACTGAACACCAACATAAGAACTTAGGCATAAGAAATTTTAAATTCACGAAAACTGAGGTACAAACTAGGATTAGATACCCTACTATGCTCAGTCGTAAACACTGATTTAATTTTATCCGCCAGAGAACAACGAGCAAAGCTTAAAACCCAAAGGACTTGGCGGCGCTTCATATCACCCTAGAGGGGCCTGTCACATAATCGATAACCCACGATATACCTCACCATTTTTAACCCCATCAGCCTATATACCGCCGTCGCCAGTTCATCTCGAGGAAAGGAACAAAATGGACTTAAAAGTACAAACACTAAAACGACAGGTCAAGGTGTAGCTCATGAAATGGTAAATGATGGACCACATTGCTTAACAAAGCACACTAAAACTGCACTGAAACACACACTTTAAGGTGAATTTAACAGTAAGACAAATAAGAAAGTCTGTCTAAAGCATGCTCTGAAGCGTGCACACACCGCCCGTCACCCTACTTTACTGACAAACACACCAACATATTAAACACCCAAAACTAAGAGTAGGAAAGTCGTAACAAGGTAAGTGCACCGGAAGGTGCACTTGGAAGGCAAAAAGTAGCTTAATCCAAAGCATTCGCCTTACAATTGAAAAATGTTGACTGACCAACCTTTTTGAGCTCGTAACAAGCTCAAAAACCCCCACAAAATACTATCTAACTAGTACCACCCAAAACATTTGACCCAGACAGTAGATGCGATCGAACCCCGCCCAATCGACGCTATATAAACAGTACTGTGAAGGAAAAATGAAAAAGTGTGAAACCGTTAGCATAACTAAGCAGGGACTAAAACTCGTACCTTTTGCATCATGATTTAGCAAGAAAACTAGACAAAGAGACCTACAGCCTCTCACCCCGAACACAAGTGATCTACTTCATGGCAGTTGAACCGAACTAACTCGTCTCTGTGGCAATAGAGTGAGAAGACCAAGAAGTAGTAGGCCAAAAACCAAGCGAACTTGTTGATAGCTGGTTATCCGACAAATGAATCTAAGTTCAAACCCAGCAACATACCTACTACATGACAAAACATTTTGCCAGGAGATAGCCGATGGGGGCACAGCTCCATCAGCATTGGATACAGCCAAAAGTAGCGAGAAATACACCTATACTGAAACCTGTAGGCCTTTAAACAGCCACCAATAACTATCGCGTCACAGTAACAAACTAAAAATACCCTAAAAAACTAAATTCTCCTATACACCAACCGGATAATTCTACAAAAATGTAGAAGAAATTATGCTAAAATGAGTAATTAGAACTACTTCTTCAGACAGAACTTTAACTAATATTTACACCCAACAGACCCAAAAAAGAAATACGACACCCAATTCAACAACACGTAAAACACACTGTTAACCCAACACTAGGACTGTCCACCCATAGGCTAAAAACCTTAAAAGGAACTCGGCAAACCCCTTCTCCAACTGTTTACCAAAAACATAGCTTCTAGCCGGACAAGTATTAGAAGTAACGCCTGCCCTGTGGAACCCTAAACGGCCGCGGTACAAAACCGTGCAAAGGTAGCACAATCACTTGTCCCTTAAATGAGGACCCGTATGAAAGGCAACATGAGAGAAAACCTGTCTCCTAAGGTTAGCCAATGAAATTGATCTATCAGTACAAAAGCTGGTATAATAAAGCAAGACAAAAAGACCCTATGGAACTTTAACGAGTTGCTTACACAAATTAAGCAATAGTTTCAGTTGGGACAACTTTAGAAAAAATAAACCTCTAACATTCATTATCTCGACCAACAAGTCTCCAATACGCTACATAGACCCAGTAACACTGATAAATGAAACAAGCTACCCTAGGGATAACAGCGCTACCTTCTCAAAGAGTCCATATCAACAAGAAGATCTACGACCTCGATGTTGGATCAGGGTACCCTGACGGTGCAGCAGCTGTCAATGGTTCGTTTGTTCAACGACTAACACCCTACGCGATCTGAGTTCAGACCGGAGCAATCCAGGTCGGCCTTTATCTGCTCTAAGTTTTTGCTAGTACGAAAGGACCGCTAAAACAAGACTAATGCTAACAGCACATCTTACAAAAATAATGCATAAAACTTAAATACAAAAATACACCAAACCCAAAAAAAGGACCCACAAAACCAGGATTCTGGTGCCACATTAGGGTGGCATAGCTTGGTTATTGCTGGAGGCCTAAAACCCCCTATCAGAAGTTCAACTCTTCTCCCTAACACATAACAGTCTATCTATTAATTATTAAGATTACTAACCTCCTAACCACCTTCATCCCAATCCTTATCGCCGTCGCCTTCCTAACCCTACTTGAACGAAAAACCCTAAGCTACATACAACTACGAAAAGGACCAAATATTGTTGGCCCACAGGGCATCCTTCAACCTATTACAGACGGTGTAAAACTTCTAATTAAAGAACCAGTCCGACCAAAACAATCTTCCCCAATCATATTTACCGCAGCCCCAACACTTGCCCTCACACTATCAATACTTATATGAACCCCAATACCTCTACCCAACCCAATCCTTACCCTCAACCTAGGCCTTCTACTACTCATAACAATCTCAAGTATAATAGTATATACTACCCTGTTATCAGGATGAGCATCAAATTCAAAATACGCACTAATGGGAGCATTACGAGCAGTAGCCCAAATAATTTCATACGAAGTCACATTAGGACTAATCCTAATATGTCTAACCATCCAAACAGGAAACTACAACCTAGAACTATTTACTACTACACAAGAACAATCCTGACTTGTTTTAACAACCTGACCAATAATAATAATATGATACGTATCAACGCTAGCAGAAACAAATCGTGCTCCATTTGACCTAACAGAAGGAGAGTCGGAGTTAGTATCGGGATTTAACGTAGAATACACCGGGGGCATATTTGCACTACTCTTTTTATCAGAATATACCAATATTATTATAATAAACACCCTCACATGCATCTTATTCTTTAACTCAGGATATATTCAATCTAATACATTCACAACTATTCTAATAATAAAAACCATATTACTAACGATAGGATTCATTTGAACTCGAGCAACATACCCACGATTCCGATACGACCAACTAATACAACTATTATGAAAACAATTTTTACCTATAACACTAGCAATATGTTTACTATACACAACAATTCCGCTAACACTAACAGCTCTTCCATAGGGGAGAAGGAATCGAACCAACATCAAAAAACTCAAAATTTTACGCATTTCGAATTATACTACCCCCTATAAAACAAGGAAGTGTGCCCGAGAACAGGGACTACTTTGATAGAGTAAATACAGAGGAAATAACCCTCTCTCTTCCACTAGGATCTGCTAACATAAGCAATTGGGCCCATGCCCCAAAAATGATAACACAATATCTCCTAGTATTGAACCTACTTACCCAACTAATAACCCTACTTGGCTTAACAGCTGGAACAATCATCACTGCCTCTAGTAACCACTGATTAGTAGCCTGATCAGGCCTAGAATTAAACATGCTATCTATACTGGTCATTATAATAAAACCAAAACACCCACGAACTGCTGAAGCCACAATCAAATATTTCCTCACACAAGCAATCGCCTCAGCCCTAATATTATTTTCAAGCATAATTAATGCTATCCAAACTGGACAATGAAACATTATACAAATAACAGACAAATATGCCTGCACAATACTTCTTCTCTCCATAGTAATAAAACTAGGAGCAGCCCCAATTTACTTCTGACTACCAGAAGTTATGCAAGGAACTACAACCACAACTGCCCTAATTATTGCCTCATGACAAAAAATTGCCCCAATCACCATCCTATTCATGACCTATAATCACCTTCCACCAATAATTACAGTCTTAATTGGAATTGTGTCAACAATCATCGGAGGATGAGGAAGCATTAACCAAACACAAATACGAAAATTAATAGCCTACTCATCAATTTCAAATCTAGGATGAACAATAGTAATTTTTACAATCTCCCCAAACACTGCAATACTCAACATTACTATCTACATCATAATAATTACCCCAACATTTATAATTATGAAAAATATATCTATAAAAACACTACAAGATTCAACAACCATATGAACTACATCAACAATAACAAACACTACACTTACACTAATATTGCTATCCATAAGCGGTCTACCCCCATTTACAGGATTTACCCCAAAATTTATGATTTTAAACGAACTAGTTATACAAAACCTATCACCTATTGCAACAATAATAGCTGTATCTTCACTCATCAACATATTTTTCTACATTCGAACAACCTATATCACCACAATAACTACACCCCCCATCATAATACTAAATACAATTAAATGACGCCTTACTACAACACAACAAAAACTAACATCAACACTAATTCCACTGTCATTAATTACCTTACCACTCATACCAACCCTAATGTACATAACCTAGAAACTTAGGATTAATACTAAACCAGAAGCCTTCAAAGCTTCAAAAAAGAGTTTCAACCTCTTAGTTTCTGATAGAAAGTCTGTTGAAAGTAACAACACCTTATGAATGCAACTCAAATGCTCTAATTAAGCTAAGACTTCACAATCCCTACTTCAGGACTAGCGGGCCTTGATCCCACAAAAACTAGTTAACAGCTAGCCGCCCAAACCAGCGGGCATTAATCCAGTCTCCTTTTAAAAAAAAAGGAGACAAGTCCAGGGTTTAATTAACCTTATCCGAATTTGCACTTCGGGCCTTTTTACTGAACTGTGGTTTGGGGGGCACTCTACCCCATAAATAGATTTACAGTCTACCGCCTAATTCAGCCACCTAACCATGTGACTACTTCGTTGACTTCTTTCAACAAACCACAAAGACATCGGCACCATGTATTTTTTATTTGGGTTAGCCGCAGGACTTGTAGGAGCCACCTCAAGCCTGTTAATACGTACAAAACTTAGCCAGCCTGGATTTTCCCTCGGAGACGACCATGCTTATAACGTCTTAATTACCCTTCACGGACTTACCATAATTTTCTTTATAGTAATACCAATTATAATTGGTGGATTTGGAAATTGACTTGTACCCCTAATACTTGGAGCACCTGACATAGCTTTTCCACGTATAAATAATATAAGTTTTTGACTTCTCCCACCATCATTCATATTACTATTAGCATCATCAAAAACTGGAACTGGAGTCGGAACAGGATGAACCATCTATCCCCCACTATCAGGAAATATAGCACACTCAGGCCCATCCATAGACCTAGCAATTTTTTCACTTCATCTAGCAGGAATCTCATCAATTCTTGCTTCAATCAACTTTATTACAACAAGCATTAACATAAAACCACACCACATAGTACTCTACAATTTACCTTTATTTGTATGATCAGTTATATTAACTGCAATTCTACTAATCTTAGCCTTACCAGTATTAGCCGCAGCTATCACAATACTCCTAACCGATCGAAACTTAAACACAGCATTCTTTGATCCTGTGGGGGGCGGAGATCCAATTCTATTTCAACACCTATTCTGATTCTTTGGTCACCCAGAGGTATATATTCTCATTTTACCAGGATTTGGAATTATCTCACACATCATTACACACTATTCATGCAAAAAAGAACCATTTGGCTACATAAGCATAGTATGAGCCATATTAGCAATCACAATTCTAGGATTTATAGTCTGAGCCCACCACATATTTACTGTAGGGCTTGATATTGACACACGAGCTTACTTCTCGGCAGCAACAATAACCATTGCTGTACCAACTGGAATTAAAGTATTTAGCTGAACAGCAACAATCTTTGGAGGAAAAATCAACTGAGAACCTCCTATACTGTGAGCCCTTGGATTTATATACCTATTTACTATTGGGGGTCTCACAGGAATTACACTTTCAAACTCCACCCTAGATGTTCTACTTCACGACACCTATTATGTTGTAGCTCATTTCCACTATGTACTATCAATAGGAGCAGTATTCGCAATTATAGCAGGTACTGTCTACTGATTTCCACTAATTTCAGGGTACGCACTAAACAAAAAATTAGCATACTCACAATTTACTATTATATTCATTGGGGTTAATATTACCTTCTTCCCACAACATATACTAGGACTAGCAGGAATACCACGACGATATTCAGACTTTCCAGACGCCTATGCAGTATGAAATAATATTTCATCAACAGGAGCACTAATTTCAATATTAGGCGCACTAATAATGATTATAATCTTATGAGAAGCTATAGCCAAAAAACGAAAAATCTCACGAACACTATCCGATACAACAATAATAGAGTGAACACAAAAATGTCCACCCCTACGACACACCTTTGAAAATCCACCAGCAATTTTACTTCAAGGAAGGGAGGAATTGAACCCCCACCTTATGGTTTCAAGCCATACGCAGAACCTAACTCCTGCTACCTCCTTAAAGCCTTAGTAAAATATTTACATAGCCCTGTCAGCACTAAGTTATGGGTACTTAAACCCATAGGCTTTACATGGTAGAACCAATTCAACTATCTCTACATGACGCTGCCTCACCTGTAATAGAAGAACTATTATTTTTTCATGACTACTCAATACTAATGATACTACTAATTGGAACCACTGTAATTATTGCACTAATTATTGCTTCAACCATAAAAACATACCACACTGCACTAACAGATGCAAATCACCTAGAATTTTTATGAACCTTATTACCAGTTATAATCTTATTATTTCTAGCAACCCCATCAATACGAACCCTTTTCTTACTAGAAAACCAAGAAAATCCACACACTACAATTAAAGCTGTTGGACACCAATGATACTGAAGCTACGAATACTCAGACTACGAAAATATTCTATTTGACTCCTACATAATTCAAGATCAAGACCTGGAAAATGGCTCTCCACGACTCCTAGAAACTGACAATCGAATAGTATTTCCAATGCAAACCCCAACTCGATTACTAATTTCAGCAGAAGATGTCCTTCACTCATGAACACTCCCAGCCCTAGGAGTAAAAATTGATGCTGTCCCAGGACGACTAAACCAACTAATTATCTCCACTATACGCCCAGGAATTTTCTATGGCCAATGTTCAGAAATCTGTGGGGCAAACCACAGTTTTATACCAATCTCAACAGAATCTGTACCAACAAAATATTTTGAAAAATGATTAGACAAGATAATTTAACATTAAGAAGCTTGCACTAAGCAACAGCCCTTTAATCTGTAGAAGGGGACTACCCCCCTTAATGCTTGCCACAATTAAACCCAACCCCATGACTTCTAATAATACTGATAGCATGAATAGTTATTAACATTATACTAAACCTAATTAAAGAAATAAATTTAATTAAGACCCCACTAACAACAAAAATAGACACCAAAACAAAAACCCCTTGAACTTGACCATGATAACAGAACTATTTGATCAATTTATAATCCCAGAGTTATTAGGAATCAAACTACTTCCTATCGCTATAATAATACCCGTACTATTCACCTACCAATCACACCAAATTCGAACAAATCGACTAACATCACTAATCACACTACTAATCAAAAAAACTACAAAACACCTTTTCACAACAATAAGCTCTTTCGCCTACATATGAGCCCTCATTTTAATTACTACAATTATATTTATTGCTACAACCAATATCTTAGGACTACTACCCTACACATTTACACCAACAACCCAACTATCAATAAACATAGCAATAGCAATACCACTATGAATGGCCACAGTTACAATTGGACTCCGAAACCAACCAACAAAATCATTAAGCCATTTCTTACCAGAAGGCACACCAACCCTATTAATCCCAGCCCTAATTATTATCGAAACAATTAGCCTATTTATTCGCCCCCTAGCCCTTGGGGTACGACTTACAGCTAACCTTACCGCAGGACATCTACTAATACAACTTACCTCAATGGCAGTTATAAAAACAAGCCTAATCCTGTTTCCAACCATACTAGCAGCACTAGTTTTACTAACAATCCTTGAAGTAGCTGTAGCCCTAATTCAAGCCTATGTATTTACACTACTTCTAAGCCTATACCTACAAGAAAATACCCACTAATGAACAACCAAATACATCCATTTCACATAGTAAACGAAAGTCCTTGACCCATTCTAGGATCAATAGCCCTATTTACGATAGCATGCGGCCTAGCAACTTGAATACACTCTAAAACTTTAACACTTCTCAACCTTGGTCTAACTGCAACCCTATTAACATCCTACCAGTGATGACGAGACGTTGTACGAGAAAGCACATTTCAAGGGCACCACACAACAAAAGTTCAAATAGGACTACGATACGGAATAATCCTATTCATTACATCAGAAGTCTTATTTTTCTTTGGATTCTTCTGAACATTCTATTTTGCAAGCACTAACCCAGACCATGCACTAGGACTACAATGACCACCTAAAGGCATCAAACCTCTTAACCCAATTGACGTCCCCTTACTAAATACTATAATCTTACTAGCCTCAGGTATAACTGTCACATGATCACACCATTCAATTATAGCTGGACTCAAAAAAAATACCGCATTATCCCTATTAATAACAGTAATCCTAGGGGTTTACTTTACACTTCTTCAAGCCTCCGAATATTACAGTACAATATTTTCAATTTCAGACGGAACCTATGGAGCAACATTCTTCGTAGCCACTGGATTTCATGGACTACATGTTATAATTGGAACAACCTTTTTAATCATTTGCCTAATACGACAAATGCATCTACACTTTACAACAAAACACTACTTTGGGTTTGAAGCAGCCGCCTGATATTGACACTTTGTTGATGTAGTTTGAATCTTTTTATACGCATCAATCTACTGATGAGGCTCATACTCTTCTAGTATAACACATTACAATTGACTTCCACTCAATTAATCTTGACTTCAAGGAAGAGTAATTAATCTAATAACCGCTTTATTAACTTCACTATTAATCCCAATATTACTAATTCTTATTAGCCACTGAATCCCACAAATACTACCAGATACAGAAAAATTGTCACCCTATGAATGCGGATTTGATCCACTAGGTAACGCACGTCTCCCATTCTCCTTACAATTTTTTCTAATCGCAATTTTCTTCCTAATCTTTGATTTAGAAATCGCCCTACTTCTTCCACTACCATGAGCTATCAATACTACAACTCCAAAAATAACAACCATCTGAGCACTTACAATCATTACACTACTCACACTAGGACTAGTATATGAATGAACCCAAGGAGCCCTAGAATGAACAAAACCCTAAGGAATGAGTTTTTAAAAATAACTGCTTTCGAACCAGTCGTTTCAGGTCTAAACCCTGAATTCCTAAGTGAACCAACTCCTGTATATAACATTTTCACTCACAATACTAGGTGCGCTAATCAACCGAATACACTTTTTAACAACTTTACTATGCATTGAAGGAATAATACTAACACTATTCGTTATAATAACAATTACCCTTCCTAATACAAATATAATTTCAACTACAAGCATGCCAATCATCTTAATTACTCTAGGAGCATGCGAAGCTAGCGCAGGGTTAGCACTACTTGTTATTACAACTACCACACACACCAACGACCACATAAAAAACCTTAAACTACTAAAATGCTAAAAATCCTCCTACCAACTATAACCCTAATTCCATTAGCTACTACCATTAAAAAAAATATTCTTATTCCCTCACTATTAACCTACTCGATTATTCTAGGAACACTAAGCCTTCAATGACTAAAAACCCCAATAACCTTAATTAAACACTCTAATCCATACCTCTCTATTGATCAAATCTCTGCTCCCCTACTGACACTATCCTATTGACTACTACCAATTGCAATATTAGCTAGCCAAAACCACCTAAAGTACACAACACAAACACAGATACGAATGTTTCTCGTATGCCTAACTACGCTTCAAACACTACTAGTTATAGCACTATCTTCAACAAACCTAGTTCTTTTTTTTATTATGTTCGAAGCCACCTTAATCCCAACAATAATGATTATTACACGATGAGGGAGCCAAAAAGAACGACTAATAGCAGGAATGTATTTTATATTCTACACATTAATTAGCTCAATACCACTATTAATTGCACTTTTAATTCTAAATCATAAAATAGATAATCTCAACACCACACTAATACCAATGATAACCCACAAACCAAACACAACTATATGACTGGCATGCACAATAGCCTTCATAGTAAAAATACCCCTATACGGCCTTCATCTATGGCTACCAAAAGCTCATGTAGAAGCTCCTATTGCAGGCTCCATAGTTCTAGCAGCAATCCTACTAAAACTAGGGGGCTACGGAATAATGCGAATTTCGCCCATGCTATGCCTAACAAAAACACTATACTACCCGTTCATCATTCTAGCCTTATGGGGGATAATTATAACGAGCCTAATCTGTCTACGACAGCCAGACCTAAAATCACTTATTGCCTACTCATCTGTTAGCCACATAGGTCTAGTAGTAACAGCCACAATAATTCAAACACCATCTAGCCTCACAGGAGCCATAATATTAATAGTAGCCCACGGCATCACCTCATCGATACTATTCTGTCTTGCTAACATAATATATGAACGAACCCATACACGAACACTAACAATAATACAAGGAATACAAACCACCCTTCCCCTAATAACAGCTTTCTGATTAGTGGCTAACCTAACAAACATGGCCATTCCACCAACAATTAACCTATTAGGAGAAATTACAATCACCACAACAATATTTAACTGATCACCACCAACCCTAATTCTGACAGGGTCTGCAGCAACTATCACAGCCATCTACTCCATGTACATGTTCTCAGCAATCCAACAAGGAAAAACACAAAAAGATATAATAATCACCCCAGCACAAACCCGAGAACACCTTGTATTGGCTCTACACACTATACCTATAATTTTACTAATAATAAACCCACAAATTATTACACTAACTTAACATGCCGCGTTAGTTTACAAAAACATTAGCCTGTGGAGCTAAAAACGGAATCATCAACCCCACGCAGCCGAAAGGTTCACAAGAACTGCTAACTCCTACTACTGGTACTAACTCACCAGACCTTTCAACTTTTAAAGGAAAGCAGATATCCGATGGCCTTAGGAGTCAAGATCCTTGGTGCAACTCCAAGTAAAAGTAGTGAACCCAACACTAACACTTGACACAACAATAATTTCAACACTAACCATCCTATCCACACTAGTACTTTTCACCTCACTCCTACAAAAAAATACTAAATTCAACCTCTCCCCCGAAACAACAGTCATAACATCCTTCATTATCTCAATTATTCCAACAATACTCTCACTAAAACACACTCCAAACAGCACATCAATCAACCTAACCATAATACAAGCCTCAACTCTCAATATCCATTCAACACTTTCTACCAACTTGAACTCTAACCTATTCTTATCCGTAGCATTATTTGTAACATGAGCAATTATACAATTTTCATCCTGGTACATAAAAGATGCCCCAAAAATAAAACTCTTTAAAAAATACTTAATAGCCTTTCTAATTGCCATGGTAATTCTAATACTTGCGGGCAGCATAATACAACTATTTATCGGGTGAGAAGGGGTAGGAATTATATCTTTTCTACTAATTAACTGATGATATGCCCGCACATACGCTAACTCATCAGCCATACAAGCAATGACATACAACCGAATTGGAGATATTGGAATTATTTTAATCTTAGCATGACTTGCCACCAACCAAACCTCATGAGACATACAATGTATAGATCCTAATATGAGTACAATAGCACTAACAATCGGATTAATTCTAGCAGCCGCAGGAAAATCCGCTCAATTCTTCATACACATGTGACTACCAAGTGCAATAGAAGGCCCAACCCCCGTCTCAGCCTTACTCCACTCTAGCACAATAGTTGTAGCCGGTATTTACCTCTTAATCCAAATACACCACTTAATTAAAAACTCTTACACCTCCATAAACACCTGCCTATGACTAGGGGCGACCACTAGCCTATATGCCTCCATAACCGCCCTTTGTCAAAATGACCTAAAAAAAATTATTGCTATATCAACACTAAGCCAACTTGGCTTAATAATAGTGGCCATTGGACTAAATCAACCAAACCTATCATTTATACACATCTCAACACATGCTTCAACCAAAGCAGCACTATTCCTATGTGCTGGTTCATTTATTCACAACTTACAAAACGAACAAGACATCCGAAAAATAGGCAATATAAAATCTATACTACCAATTACATCAACATGCCTTGTCATTACTAGTTTAGCTCTAATAGGCATACCATTTTTATCCTGTTTTTACTCAAAAGACCCAATTATTGAAACCGCTTATGCATCAAAAATAAACACATGAATCATGATCATGGTAATAACAGCAACAGCCATAACATCTGCCTACTCCATACGAATAATCTACTACACCCTAACCAAATATAATCGAAACAACCCAACCATAACAATTAAAGAAACTACCAACCAAATTAACCCTATTATCCGACTAACAGCACTATCAATCCTAGCAGGAACCATAATTTCCATTATCCTAACTCAAACAACCTCAGACCCAACACTACCAACAACAATAAAACTAACCCCAATACTAGCAATACTAACAGGAATCTATTTTACTATTGAAATCCTAAATAAATCAACCTACACCCAAAAACAAAAAAATCTTATATTTATTCTACTAAACCAACTTGCCTTCTTCAAAATTACCCACCGATGAACACCAAAAACCACCCTAAAAATAGGAACTATAATTGCCACCCAACTAGTTGACTTACTCTGATTAGAAAAAACTGGCCCAAAAACCATCACCCTAATAAACAAAAATACCTCTAAATTAACTAACCCACTAACCGGACTCATAAAATTATACCTGTCTGCCACTGTAATCACTACAATACTAGCACTATTTATAACACACTTTTAACTATTGATACACAAAGCCCCCAAACGCCACCCACACACTAAATCTAAAACTACAAACAATGTTAACAACAACATCACCCCCAAAATTAAAAAACAAACCCCACCAAAAGAGTATAACAACACTACCCCACCCAAATCAACAGTAACACCATCCAACAAAATAGCACTACCAATTACACTCCCATCAAAAAGCCACTCACCCCCAATACATCATCACAAACAAAACAGATATACTACGAACCCAACAATATACAAAAAAACAGACCGACTACCCCAAGCTTCCGGATATATATCAGATGACATAGCAACTGAATAAACAAATACCACCAATATACCACCCAAATAAACTAATATTAACACCAATGAAATAAAAGTACTGCTAAACCCAACCACAATTCCAGCACCAAAAATAGACGCTAAAGCTAAAGATACTGCCCCAAAATACGGAGAAGGGTTACTAGCCACTCCACCCATAAAAAAAAGAAAAAACCACAACATTAAAAAATACATCATTTTCATCTAGATTAAAACCAGAACCTTCAACACGAAAAACTGATGTTGTTATTCAACTATAAAAACATGACAATTACACGTAAATCCAACCCAGCTTTAAAAATTATTAATCATTCACTCATTGACCTTCCTACCCCAACAAACATCTCAACAGCCTGAAACTTCGGATCCCTGTTAGGCCTCATACTAATCACACAAATTACAACTGGACTATTTCTAGCAATGCACTATACAGCTGATATTAACCTAGCATTCTCTTCTGTAGCACATATCTGTCGAGAAGTAAACTTCGGATGACTCATACGAAATCTACATGCTAATGGAGCATCAATATTCTTCATCTGCATTTACTTACACATTGGACGAGGCCTATATTACTCTTCCTACTTATATAAAGAAACATGAAATATCGGTATCATTTTACTATTCCTAACGATAGCCACTGCATTTTTAGGCTATATCTTACCATGAGGACAAATATCATTCTGGGGAGCAACCGTAATTACCAACATACTATCTGCAATCCCGTACATTGGCAGTAACTTAGTAAACTGAATCTGGGGTGGGTTTTCAGTAAACAACCCAACACTAGTCCGATTCTTCACATTACACTTCCTAACACCATTTTTAATTGCTGGAGCCACCATACTACACCTACTATTTTTACATGAAACAGGCTCTAATAACCCTACAGGCCTATCTTCAAACTCAGACAAGGTGTCATTCCACCCCTATTTCCCACTAAAAGACTTAACTACCGCAACAACAACCATAACCCTATTAACACTGATTGCCCTATTCCTACCAACACTTCTGACAGACCCACAAAACTTCTCACCAGCCAACCCTCTTTCAACTCCACCTCATATTATACCTGAATGATACTTCTTATTTGCCTACACTATCTTACGATCCATTCCAAACAAACTAGGCGGAGTAATAGCCTTAGCCATATCAATCCTAATTCTTGTTCTTATACCCCTTCTTCACACCTCCAAACAACGAACAATAAAATTCCGACCAACATCACAGCTAGTATTCTGAACCATAACAGCTAATATTATAATTTTAACATGAATCGGCAGCCAACCAGTTGAACACCCACTAACAATAATTGGCCAAATCGCCACTGTAATATACTTCCTTATTGTCCTTGCAATTATACCAATTCTAGCTTCAATAGAAAACAAGACACTATAAAACGGTCCCAGTAGCTAACACTTACTTAAAGCATTGGTCTTGTAAACCAAAGACGGGTCATTCCCCTGGGTCATATTACATCATTCACCTAARCCMCATTCTAAACACACTAAAAATCTAACCACAATCTCTAAAGTGCCGCCCCACCTTAGAAATACTGTTAGTTAAACCATAAAACAAGTGCACTAAAAATAACTTACCCAAAATTTTTGAGTGCCGCCACACTCAAAATATACCACGCTTAGCCTCACTTACCAATAATCTTTTGGGTGCCGCCACACTCAAAATATACCACACAACACACTAAAAATCTAACCACAATCTCTAAAGTGCCGCCCCACCTTAGAAATACTGTTAGTTAAACCATAAAACAAGTGCACTAAAAATAACTTACCCAAAATTTTTGGGTGCCGCCACACTCAAAATATACCACACAACACACTAAAAATCTAACCACAATCTCTAAAGTGCCGCCCCACCTTAGAAATACTGTTAGCTAAACCATAAAACAAGTGCACTAAAAATAACTTACCCAAAATTTTTGAGTGCCGCCACACTCAAAATATACCACGCTTAGCCTCACTTACCAATAATCTTTTGGGTGCCGCCACACTCAAAATATACCACACAACACACTAAAAATCTAACCACAATCTCTAAAGTGCCGCCCCACCTTAGAAATACTGTTAGCTAAACCATAAAACAAGTGCACTAAAAATAACTTACCCAAAATTTTTGAGTGCCGCCACACTCAAAATATACCACGCTTAGCCTCACTTACCAATAATCTTTTGGGTGCCGCCACAGTTATACCACGCTTAACTCCACTTAACCAATAGTCTCTTGAATGCCGACCCACTCGAGAAACACTCTTAAATCTAAACCAAAAACAAACCCTAATTAAAAAATAAACTAACTAAATAACGTCGATCAATGCTTTTATTTTCTAAGAATCCAAAATAACCAATAAAACAACTACCAACAACATTTTAACAAATAATCATTAATATACACTTTCATCTTTATCGTAATAACACTAACACAACACCAACAACAATAAAACACCATAAAACCCCACCTACGACTAATATTTAAAGCGTTTTTTACAAAAACAATTAACAAATTAGACTCGAGATCAAGACCAACCAAGCTGAGCCTCATATTTTAGCTTACAACACATTAGACCTTTTTCCAACAAAAAGTTCCCCAGGCGTCGCCACCTCCGACCATAGCCACCCTATGCTGCTAGACAGCAATATCACGAGACAGATAAAATATTAGTTGTTTTTCAGTCAAGCTAATTTAACGATAACAGCCTATGTATTAATATAATACATATGTATATAGTACATCTAGTTACTTTCCTCATACATATCATATTATACATATATATTAATAATATTACTAGCTACATATTATGTTAATTGCACATATATCTATCGACCTCATGTATATTATCTTCCAATCGTGGCCTCTCTTATCACTGAAGCATCTTGATCGTCCAATAGGGGATTTATATTATCTGGCAACTCACGAGAGATCAGCAACCCGCCATTATAAGATACGTCATTACCAGTCTCGTGGCTCATAAACACAAGTTACCACTAGTCTTGCCCTTTCCAAGGCCTCGGGTTCCTATCTCAGGCACATTCTTGTATTAACACGCATACGGTGGTTTTTCCAAGACCTCTGATTAATGTGTGTGCTACATCTCACCCGTGACGTCGGCATACCTTGGCACTCCCGGCATCTGGTATTTTTTTTTTTTCTCTCTTCGACCTTCACAACCTCATATCGAGCTCTCCTACCGATCACGGCTTAGCGGGACCTATATTGAGATTTATACTCCACATTTTATTAGTGTTTCACATTCGTTTAATGCTTGGTAGACATAAAATTTCAAAAAAAACGCCATTTTTAACAGTCTTTTAAGGACCGCGACACACTTTTTCCAAAAATATTTTGAAAATTTGGCTGCAAAGCTAAAAACTCTGCTAAAATTTTAGTGCCATTTTTGTGCGATCTTCACCGGTTTGTGCTTTTTTTTGAAAACACGTTTCTCTTAAGAATTCGACCGTGAGAAATTCAAAACACCCAAAAATTTACTCGAATATTTTGGTGTTTTTCTGAATTTTTTGCTAAAAAAAAAAGTCGATCTCCTAACTTTTCGTCAACGAATTTTCAAAAAATTGAAAAAAAAATCACATTTTTTTTTAAAATTTTGGCCATTTTTTTAAAAAAAATGGCATTTTTTTTAAAAATTTTAACATTTTTTTAAAAAAAAATTTTTTTTCCAAAAAAACCTTCATTTAGCAAAGATCTTCTACCGAGTGACACATCACAAAAAATGTAAATTTTCCATTTTTCCAAAAATTATTAACCAATAACTTCTAGAATAACCAATAAGTCTACTACTCACAGTACCTTACCAGATTTTACAGATTAAAAGAGGAAATAGGCATCCATCACCGACTCCCAAAGCCGGAATTTTAGTTAAAACTATCTTTTAAAAATTTTAAATTTTCAAATTGACCAAAATTTACACAGTAAGTCTTGGACCGAAAATTTTAACCCTTTTCAAAAAACACGATATTTTACTTGAACGCACCAAATCTTCATTTCAATATATATATATATATATTAAAAGATAATATGCAAGATGTTGCATATTATCTTATATATATATATATATATAAAATAAAAATGCATATACATTTAATTACACACCAAGTCTTGGACCAAATACACATTTTAATTA